AAAAGAAAACTATGCCTTCGCCATATGAATATTAAGTAATAATAGCATGGCACTTCGAATTCGATATGCAAAAATTTTATATGGTTTTTTTCAAAAAGATTCGATTATGTATCGAGAGAGTAGTATGAGATAAAAGGGATTCCCGATTTTCTCTTATCTATCGGGAGTCCAATTTAGCGTCACAAACTTTTTTGTTTTCACACCGAAGGGCTCTTAACAATATTTATGTTATAAAAAAAAAAGAGTGCGAAAAAAACAAGATTTTTCCTTTTTTGGTTGGATCAAAAAGAAACTTTGGGATTGCTGAATCAAAGACAAAAAAAGAATCCATTTTAAAATAGAAAGCAACGGAGCCATCATAGTATTTTTTAACTCCTCCGAAAGGAAGGGTGGCAATTTGATCATTTACCCATCGGGGGCTCATAGATTCTATTTTTATCTTTCTTGAATGGAAAGTAAGGGTCAATTTGATTGTAGAGCCGTATGCAATGCACAAAAGATCATGCCCGTACGGTTGTTCAATTCTATCTTTTTTCCTATTATTCTTTATCTTTCTTTTCTGTTCCTTTCATCACACTAGATAGAGAACCCTTCTATCATCAGGGTAATGATCCATCAACCTGCTAGTTCTTTTTATGAGGCGCAAACGGGAGAATTTATCCTGGAAGCGGAAGAACTGCTGAAACTACGCGAAACCCTCACAAGGGTTTATGTACAAAGGACGGGCAAACCATTATGGGTTGTATCTGAAGACATGGAAAGAGACGTTTTTATGTCAGCAACAGAAGCCCAAGCTTATGGAATTGTTGATCTGGTAGCAGTTGGATGAAAAAAAAATGGATTTTGTGCAAATCCGTGATTTGAGATTTTATCTCCGAATTTACTATTCTATTAAATAGAAAAATTTCATAACCATCCGGTTAGGATCAATCTAAACCAACCCATCATGTATATGATTCAACATGCCAACTATTAAACAACTTATTAGAAATACAAGACAGCCAATTCGAAATGTCACGAAATCCCCCGCTCTTCGGGGATGTCCTCAGCGTCGAGGAACATGTACTAGGGTGTATGTGCGACTCGTTTAGATCATGAGCTGGCACAAAAAAAAAGCAAGAAAACCGCTTTCCAGTATGAATGATCAGTACCTGTGAATAGGATAAAATGGAAGAAGGAACTTCATTCACTATCTAAAAATAAGCAAATCTATCCCTCTAGTGTGTATAAAGTTTATGGTTTCCGTTGGTGCAAATCCAATCACCTGAATTTAAGATGAGAAGCAATTCCCCATTGGTACCAAATGGTTATCCATTAAGCGGAGGAAATCTTATTGAAATTCAAATCTTATTGAAATTCAAAAAAAAATGAAGTTCCCACTCGGTCAAGAACGGACTACGAGGGTCAGCTACCCCCAGCTAACTTTCATAATTAAATACCGTTACTCTATAGATGGGTCTCATTGTGAAAGACTTGTTACTGGATAATTCCGGGGTAGAGCCAAAGAGTGTGGTGTGAACTATACAAGTTACCAATAACATTGATTAAATGAAGTTAAAGGCTCCGGTGTATAGAGAAAACCTCACCGTTTAAGAAGTAACCATAGAAACGATGGAACCCACTATTTCTTTATCCATTTAATTTAGATTTCTTTTTTTTTTTTTTTTATTGACTATATTTTTGACACCTAGCAAAAGAAAATTGATTATTTCTTTCGTATTTCGTAGTAAAATATCGTGGTCGGGAAGGTTATAGTAGCCAAAGCCATTGGAATTTGTATTTTATACATTGGAAAAATCCGTTTGGTTATTAATAGACCAGGACGGGGAAAAGAATAACTGAAAGAAAAGAAATCAATTAGTTATTCGTCAAAGTTTTATTTATTCAATGACCAGAATTAAACGCGGATATATAGCTCGGAGACGTAGAAAAAAAATTCGTTTATTTGCATCAAGTTTTCGAGGGGCTCATTCAAGACTTACTCGCACCATTACTCAACAGAAAATAAGAGCTTTGGTTTCGGCTCATCGGGATAGGGATAAGCAAAAGAGAAATTTTCGTCGTTTGTGGATCACTCGAATAAACGCAGTAATTCGAGAAAGGGGAGTATCCTATAGTTATAGTAAATTAATACATGATCTATACAAGAAACAGTTGCTTCTTAATCGTAAAATACTGGCCCAAATAGCTATATCAAATAGGAATTGTCTTTATATGATTTCCAACGAAATCAGAAAAGAAGTAGATTGAAAAGAATACACTGGAATAATTTAAACGAAGTTCCCCGGAGAATGAACTCCGGGAAGGTGGAGTCGAAATTATTATGAGAAAATGTGTTAAAGTAGTCAAACTGAATGAACACGTTCAATAAAAAAAATCTTTTTTTTCCGATTCATTTTTTTTCTTACGACACGATACACGATAATAAAATCTGTATTCTCAGATTTATCGAATAAAACACCAATCCTTGTTTAAGTTCGGATTGGAATTCTGATTCAAA